GAGGCGAACTGATCAACGATAAACAGCCCTACTCACTACAAACGAATACACCGCGACGATCGAACTGCACTCATGCCTCTCCCGCATCAAGTTGACCGCCACCACCCCCCCCCTACGTAGTGATTCTATCAATCATGTACGTAGGTAGGACCCTCCATTCTGATTGGTAGATCATGAATAACAAAAAAACCAATTTGCACCAGGCGCACTGCGCTTTCCCTTGCCCAGATGTTCGCCTTTCTAAGTCAAGTAATGGTGACCCGCCGAAGACTGGAGCCTCGTAACATGTTGACGAAGACCTCCGAACTGAGGGTTCGGTCAGTAGAGGGGACGACTTTGCCTCCCCGGAAGAAGAATAGCCCCGCTCTCTAGCCGACTGATCCCGTTGATCATATAACTGGGAGGGAACGTGTCACATTCGAGGTGAACGATCGGAGGTGTCCTCTAATCACCACGATGAGGCTGGTCCCTCTTTTAGTAGACTCCGCTATGAATGAAGAAATGAATGCCGGGCTCTTTCTTTCACTGCTAACCCCAAGAAGTTTCTTAATGCTGATCACTTCTTTGACGGCATCACCCCGAGCTTGTGGTCCTCCTTTGAGTGTGGGTTCAATTGGATGAATCTGTCAAGTCAAGGTCAACGTACGTAGCAGCAAGGATGGTGCATCGCCTCTTTCTCGTTCTCGCTCGGGAGCCAAAACGAACACGCCTGCTACCTACTGTACTGGACCTTCGACCAGGCATTCTACCCTTGTCGAATCGGAACCAACCACCACTGCACTGCGCTCGAACAGTTGAGCGGCCGCCGGCCAGCAACTTCCGTGCACAGACATAGATTCATTCTTCGTACCTGGTCCAGCCTCACAACCCTTCGCGGGTTGGTAAGAAGTCAGTCGTCGGTTGGTAAGACGGAATTGGACAAAGAAAAGAGAGTGCTCGACCGGAACAACGGCCAGCAAAGACCGTAATTACATAGATAACTGCTCCTCTCGGTCGAACCGTACGGCGGCCGGAAAGAAAGACGACCTCACCTTCTCTTAGATGGTCTCAGTGAGAGCTACTGTAGTATCCCCCGTTGACCTTCTTTTGTAGATAGAATCTTCAATGAGTGGAAACAAGACCAGACTTGCTCCGCAGTACGAGCCTCATACAGAGCTGCGCCCCATTGATATGATGAGAAGAAGAGGGGCCGCCCTCTTTTCTTTTCCGCACCAATCCTTATTTACTACTCCATTTTTTTGGGGTGTATAGCTCAGTTGGTAGAGCATTGGGCTTTTAACCTAATGGTCGCAGGTTCAAGTCCTGCTATACCCAAACCTACCTTACACTCTACTATGAGTAAGGATGCATAGTCGCGTTCAAAGATCATTGGTCGGGGTGAGGTAAGGAGTAGTATCAGAGTGGCTCGGTCGGTCATCGATAGGCCTCTCCTTATTCATTCTATAGGGCGGGGCTGCGGACCAACAATCCATAGTAGAGGGCTGGCTCATCAATCGAACACGGAGCGGAGCATCTGGGGCGGAGAGCAGCTTAGCAGCTGCTTAGCGAAGAGGCTGAAAGTTTTCAATAGCGAAATAGCTATTGTTATACCTTAGCTTCGCTCCCCTACTGAAAAGGGGCAAAGCCGCTTCGCACCACTGAAGCTTATAGATAAACAAATTGTACCGATGAGGCCCGACTAGAATCTAAGGATAAGCTGACTAGAGTCGGTTTTTGGGAACCAGTGCTCTTGAGGGCTAACTACTGGGCCAGATCGGAATGGTGGTCCGAGAAGCCTTACCGAAGAAACCAAACCACCGCCGAGCAGCAAGCAGCTTCTTCAGAAGGCGCGGGATTGGTAAGGCTCTTCTCCTTCTGATGTTCTACGAATCTACAGATCTCAAGAAGAACGAGCTAGGGTGACGAAAAGAGATAAGCATTATGACTCGATGACTAAGCGTGATGATTAGAGACTCCATTGATTATAAAAAAAAGGGGGCTCCATACTTTATGGGAATTTTCAAAAGGGTTGGGCTAGCACTTAGCTTAAACAGTGCGAGGCGAGCTCGGCCAAGAGCTGTTGAATACAGTCTTATTCAATCATTTGAGAACCGAATGAGCAGTAGATGAGTTTATAACAGAACAAAGAAGCCATCTCATCTAACCTTCTGTTCAGCCAAGAGAGGAATCAATAATAGGTGGTTTCATTAGAAGCCAGGGCGCGGAGCCCGCTACGCTCAGTCAAGTAACGAGGAAAAGCAAAATGGAATGAATGTCAGAAGCGAGTGAGAGCGCTACGAAGAGCAAGTTGTTTCTCAACACTGAAATATGCCCCAAACTGAAAAAACGACGGCCGAGCGCGTAGAGCAACAAGTTATTGCGGGCAGGAGTTTCAAATCCATGAACTTCGTACAGAGCATCTCGGAGGAAGATGAGCAATTGGAGCGGAAAAACAAAGATTTTGTCCATTTACCACCGATCCACAATAATACCTTTGTTACCGTGACGGATGCTAGGGGGA